TTACAAAAACTAAAAAAACAAGAAAAACAATACAAAAAAAAAAACCATCAAAACACCAAAGTGATAAAAACCACGAAACAAAGAAAAAAAAAAAAAAGAAAACAAACGAAACAACCCAAAAAAAAAATAATTAAAACCCATAATAAAAAAATCAAAATAAAAAAAACTAGGAAAAATCTTATAAATAAAACGAGCATAATGATCTATAAAAAACTTACCCTTAAACTCAACCAAAAAATAGCGAAAAAAATAATTAAAAAAACAACAAACAAAAAACAAATAAAAATAAACAACCAAAAATTCAAAACGATTAAAAGCCATAGGAAAAGACAACAAACTAATAACCAACCAAAAAGTAAAAACAACAGAAAAAAAAACCAAAAAAAAACAAGAAAAATAAAACAATTTACTAGAAAACCCCACATAATCAAAACCAGAAACCCCAACACGAAACAAAAAAACTATCCGATAACAATAACAAAAAGTCAAAAACACACCAAAAAAATAAAAAAAAACCAATAAAAAACCATAAGAACCATAATAAAAACGAGATATAAAATACTCCTTACTACAACTACCACTAGTAAATAACAAACCACACAAACTAAAAACACATAAAAAAATCTGTAACTGAACCAAAACAGGGGCACAAAAACCAAAGAAAGAATAACCACGACAATCCTGCTGACCAAAATTAATAAAAATTAAATAACCCATTTGCATAAATAACAAACTCTTAAAAAAAGAATGCCCAATCATATGAACATAAGATAAATAATGTAAACCCCTACCAATAGCCAAAAAACAAAAACCAATCTGAGACATAGTACTCAAAGCAACAATCTTTTTAGCATCCTGCTCAACTAAAGAACAAAAACCAGAAAAAACCATAGTAAAAAAACCAACATAAAAAACAAAAGACAAAACATCAGAATTCAAAGAAACATAAACATAACAATCTATTAACATAACTCCCGCGGTAACTAAAGTCCTACTATGAACCAAACAACTAACAGGAGTAGGAGCAGCCATAGCCTTTGGCAACCAACTACCAAAAGGATACTGACCCCCCTTAACAACAGCAGAAATAAACAACATAAAAACCAACAAAGAACCAAAAAATTGATAAGACAAAGAACCCAAAGAAAACAAAACAAAACCATTAAAAAACAAAAAAATACAAAAATCCCCAATACGATTAGTAAAAACAGTACTCATAGCACCACCACGAGCACAAACATTACCATAAAATAAAACCAAAAAAAAACTCCTAATACCCAAAAAATCCCAAAAAATCAAAGTTAAAATAATACTTCCCCTAAAAACAACCAAGCCACCCATCCTCAAAACAAACAAAAAAAGAAAAAAAAAAAAATAAAACAAACGAGAAATCCCAACCATATAAAAAGAACCATAAACAAAAACCATAAAAGAAACTAACAACAAAACTAAAAAAAACAAACACACCTCAAAACTATAAACAAAAGTAAAATTAAAATAATCATTAAAACCAAAACTATAACTCCACTTACCATAAGGAACAAAAAAAAAAACAATAACCAAAAAAAAATAAAAAACAAGAACATACCAAACAAACAATAACAAAAGTCCAAAAAACCCTTTTATAGTAAATAAAAAATTCTAAAAATAAACTAAAAGACCAAAAAAAGACCAAATCCTATTTGCAGACAACAAACAATACTAAAAACATATACTAAATCTCTAAAAAAAACTGAAAATATATCCAAACGCCCCAAACATCTAATTTTAAAATTTAAACTAATTCAGCAAAAAAAAAAGTTAAAGACAAAAAATCTAAAAAAAGTTTTCAAAACTCATAAATTAACTCAAGGCCAAAAATTAAATTGATCTGCAATCAAAAGTATTACTAATTATACTATAGACCCACCAAATAAAACTAACAAAACCAAACCAACTTACCAAAAAACCACTCTATATAAAAACTAAAAACAACATAAAAAAAAAACAAAAAAAAAGAAAAAATCCTATAAAAATCACCCTGAATTAAAATAATAAAAATCAAAACCTCCAACTCAAAAACAACAAACAACAAAATAATAGAAAAAAAAACCAACCTAAAACCAACATGAACCTTCTTAGAAACATCAAAACCACACTCATAAGACCTCAACTTACAAACAAAAAAATCTTTAAAAGAAAAAAAAAAAGACAACAAATATATACCAAAAGGAACCAAAAAAGAAAAGAAAAAAACAACAATAAAATTAAAAAAAAGAAAAAATCCATCCAAATAAAAAAGTCATAAATATTAACCCACATTGCATTCCTTTCGTACTAACACCGTCACAAACAAAAAATATACAAGATAAACCGCTCTGTCTCACGACGAACTAAACTAATATCAAGTTAATTTTTTATACAAGAAGAACAGTCTCAAACCAAAAAAACTCTCTCCATTTCCCAAAAAAATATACAACATCGATGTAGCGCAGCACACTAATATAAAAAACTATTTATATGTCTACAACCCTGTTAACTCCGGAGTAATTTTTAAAAATAAAAATAGTAAAAAAAAATTTTCCTAAAATCCATCCCCAAGAAAATATCAAAAATAAAAAACATTTAAAACTCAAAACAAAATTTCCGAAGACTTATCTTTGTAATACCTTAACCAATAATTTTTAATCAAAAAAATAATTCAAATAAAAAATAAGCAAAAAAATTGCTAAAAACTTCATTCATACTTGAAACCATTAAAAAAACAAATCACTTACGCTACTTTTATGCCATCACGCTAAGGCTGCCATTTAAAAATCATAGAGCAGAAGACAATTTTATATAAAAACCTAAGTTTTTAATAAACATTTAGCAACAAATCCAGTTCAAAAATAAAAATTCAAAAACAAAAAAATCAAAAAACAGAAAAAAATTACTAAAGCAAAAATTACAAATTAATTAAAAATTTAATCAAAAAAAAAAAAAAAAAAAATAAAAATCTATGTAAAATACAAAACATTCATAAAACAACAAAAACCTTAAAAAACAACACAAAAAAATATAACTTAACTTATAATAAAATAAAAAACAGAAATAAAAATACGTTATATCAATACCAAAAAAAAATATCATTAATTTCGTAAAAAAAAACCAAACTTAATCTTAACATTTTAATTCTATTATTCATAATTATGACAAAAACCTTTACTGATATGCAATACCAAAATAAAAAATTAAAAAAAATAAAGTTTTCAAATCTCTTAGACCACAACTAAATATTTTCCACCAATTAAACTAAAAAACTTAACCCAACAAATAATTAACAGACCAACCCTTCCAACACTCTAAAGAAGTCAATTCTAAAACAATAGGCATAAATCTATGATTAGCACCACAAATCTCCGAACATTGACCATAAAATAAACCAGAACAAGAAAAATTACAAGTCACCTTAGTCAACAAACCATTCAAAGCATCTATCTTGATAAAACACTTAGGAATAGCAAAAGAATGAATAACATCACTAGAAGTACAATAGACACCCACATTAACACCTACCGGCAAAACACACCGATTATCAACATCAAACAACCGAAATTCCCCAACAGACAAATCATCCAAAGATTTCATAAAAGAATCAAAACACAACCTACCTCTATCCCCATATTCATAACTCCAATATCATTGATGTCCAATCACCTTCAAAGTCAATTCAGATTGACGAAACATACGACCCTGATACTGAATTAACCAAAAGCCTGGACCAGCTATCATAATTAAAAAATTAACAATTAAAACCTGCAAAACCAATTCAATTATACGACTATCACTACGCTTTAAACTAAACTTAAAAGAATTACCAAAAAAATAAACGCCCCTCCTAACCAAAAACATAACAAAAAAACCAAAAAAAATAATATGAGAATAATAATTATGAATATAATAACAACAAAATACATAAGAACTACCAGGAACAGGAAACACATAATTTTGCAAATAAATTATTAGCTTAAAAACCTTTTGTTTGGAAAACAAAAATACCAAAATAATACTAAAAAGCCACAAAAAAATTATAAGAAACCGATGTCCCATCAAAACAAAATTCTAAACTTAAACTACTATAACAAGAAACTAAATCATATTCAACAAAAACATACAAATCAAAGTCAAAAAAATATAACTCTGCAAAAAAGCAAAAAATAACTCCAACGGAACTACAAACAACAAAAAAAAAAAAGAATAAAACACACCCATATCCAAAACAGTAAACATCAAAAAATGGCCAATCAAAAAAATAATACTAATACGCAATGTTAAAGCTACCCCACTTATAAAAAATCTTAACCAATGAGAAAAAAACATAACCAACCTAGAAAACCATTCTCAAGAATGATCACTCTCAAAAAAAACCAAAAAACTATCAACAGCCAAAGTAAAAGTACGCACACCTAACCAAGAAAAATTAGTAAAAAAAAACAAAAAACCTACACAAGCCCAAGGACTAAATAAAGGAAATAACAATCCTCTCATTCAAAAAACCACAAGAAAAAAAACAATAAACTTAAAAAAAACACTAGATTGAAAACCCTGATGACTAAAACCAACAACCAAAACATCAAAAAAACCAACCAAAAATCCCAATAAATTAAACTTTCCTAACTCCATATAAAACAAATAAAAAACCAACCAAAATCAAACAAAAAAAAATAACAAAATCGCCTAAAAATACCTATATCTTTTCAAAATATTATTCTAAAAAAAAATTAAACTAAATAAGCACAACACAAAGACAACAAAAGACAAACCAAAAAAATAAAAACCAATAGGTAAAAGTAAAAATCAACAAATACCCATTAACATATCAAAACGAAAACGAGGATAAGCTCTACGAGAAAAAACAACCAAACAAACAACAACATAAAAAAAAATAAAACTCATACCAAAAAATAAACTAGAAGTTAAACACCTAAAATAAAGCAAATTACCATACTCACCCAAAAACAAAACAGCAAAACCAACACCAGAATACTCCACATTATAACCTCTTACCAATTCACTTTCACATTCAGAAAGATCAAAAGGAGCCCGATGCAAATCTACAAGAACCAAACAAAAAAAAGGAAAAAAAAAACAAAAAAAAAACAGACAAAAACTAAAAGATAAACACAAACCCTTACCAAACAATAAAAAAATTAACAAATAAATAGAAAAAGCAATCTCATAAGAATATCTCTGTACACAAGCACGCATCCCTCCAACAAAAGAATATTTACTACCACTAAAAACACCAGAAAGCATAATAAAATAAACAGAAACACCTATAAGACAAAACAAAAAAACACCAGAATACTCAAAAGACAAAAAAACAAAAAAATACGGCAAAGTAAATCAAAAAAAAACCATCAAAACAAAACTACAAACAGGCATAAACAAAAAAGAAAATCAAGAAGAAAAACAAAGCAACAACTGCTCTTTTTTCAACAACTTAAAACCATCAAACAAAGCCTGCAAAACACCAAAATAACCAACCTTATTAGGACCAACACGACACTGAGACCCTCCCAAAAAATGACGCTCCAACAAAGTTAAAAAAGCAACAGCCTGCAAAATAAAAACAATCATAACCAATAACCCAAAACAATAAAAAACAAACAAAGTAAAATCCCAAGAATTTACAATTCTTTATTCTAAAAAATAAACTAATACTTCAAAAAATAGAAACAAGTTTCCTTACCCCTACCATACTACAACTTACGCCCCTTTAGGCCATTGACGGATGGTTTGTACCACCTTATTTATTAAATTCATTAAAACATAAAGAAAAAATTACTTTCTTTTCCAATTTCAAAAAAAAATAAAAAATTAATCCAAAAAAAATTTATAATAGTAACACATGAAAAATAAATTTATAAACCAAATATATATCTGTTTTAAATGCCAAAACAAAAAAAGCATTACAAAATAAAATAAAAACTAAACAATCATACATGTGCCAACAAAATTTACCAAAAAAGAGGGCTCTCCAACAAAATCACATATTCCAAAGAAAAATCTAAAGTCAGTCAATATTTTTTCGGTTTAAACAAAACTTTACTCCCGAATTAATAAATTTTGATTACCTGGGTACTAATCCAGTTCAAAAAACAAATTTTTGATACCAAAAAAAAAAAAATAAACAAATCAAAATATTTTACAAAAAATAACATAAAAAAAAATATAAAAATCCATGGTATCACAACAAATAGAGTTAAAAATTAAAACGTATAGCCGATTATTCTGGAACGTTAATAAAACAATCAAAAAACTACCAGTGTACAAAAAATAACACACTAAATAAACTAAAAATAAGTAATACTATCTTAATACAACCCAAACCAAAATCAAACTTAAAATTATAAAAAATAAAACATAACCTTATCAACACCATAACCCTTAACACAAAAAAAAAAAACAACCAAACCCACTACACCAGATAACAAACCAAAACACAAAAAATAAAAAAACAAAACAGATTCAAAAAAAAAAACATAATAAACCAACAAAGAAAAAAACAAAAACTCAATACCCAACAAAACAAAAATCAGACGATCGTACTTAAAAAACAAAAACAAAAAGGAAAAAAAAAACAAAAACAACAAAGGAGAAAACCTTTTGATTAAGAGTCAAAAATTCTAAATTTAAAATAATCCTTTAAAAATACAGAATCCACCTCGAAAATATGAATCTCACAGACTTTTAACTTATCCTACCGTATTACAAAAAAAGAATTCATAAACCTACTAATCAACAATTAATTATACAAAAAATGTACTTAGAATTCCATAGCTTAAAAACCAACCGCGCTTAAAACGAATATACTTGTTATACTAAAAAGCCCTAAAAAATTATTAGTGTACAAACATCTTATGAATGCAAATCAAATATAATCATATTATAATATATACACACAACACACTTATATATAATTATATCTACTATTATATAGGGTTTTATTTAATTAAAGAAAGTGAAAAAATTGTTACATTATACTAAATTCAATTCCCATTAGAGTATTATATTATTAAGTAATATAATACTCTGGGAATTGAATTTATTTTAGTAATTATTATTATTAATAATTACTAATACCGATATAATCGGTATATTCGACAGAAAAGAAAAACTAAAAAAAATAATTTTTTCAAAAATTTAAAAAACAATAAAAAAATACCCGATACAAAAAAAGTAAAAAAAAAACAAACAATAAGAAATCTCTCTTAAAAATAAAAATTAAGAACCTCAAACATATAACAAACAAAACATAATACCCCACATCCACTCCAAAAAACGCCAATAATCAATAGACATATCATAAGCCTGAATATGATATCAATTAAAATTAAACAACTTAACACGAACAAAATTAATAATAAGAAAACAAACTCCAACAAAAACATGCAAACCATGTAAACCAGTTCCTATATAAAAAATACTACCATAAACACTGTCCCTTATAACAAAAGAATTATTACCATACTCATAAAACTGAAAACACAAAAAGCCAACCCCAATAAAAATACAAACCAACAAAAAAATTTCACATTTAGAACTATTCAAACACAAATAACGACGAGAATATTTCAAAATTTGACTATTTATTATTAAAAATAAACTAGCCATACCATTTAAACCTAAATAGTCAGGAGACAAAATTCCAACAGGCGACCAAACTCCACCCAACCAAGTCAATGGACATAAAGCAGTATCCAAAAAAGCCCAAAAAATAGAAACAAACAAAGTTAACTCACTAAAAAGAAACAAACGAAAACCTTGACTAAATATACGGTAATCATAAAAAGAATACTGACCCCTAACATCTTCCAAAATAACATCCTTCACCCACAAAAAAAAAACATAAAACAAATATAAAAAACAAACAAAAACAGAATAAAACATACCTATACTCATAAACAAAACCAAACCAACATCAAAACCCAAAATACCAACTCCCACTATCAAAGGATAATAACTGTACTCCATCTTATGATACTTACGAAACTTCAACAAAATTATATTTTTATTACCAACAGAACCTAAATCTAACATACTTATTATACTAAAAATACATTTAACTAAACAACTTATAACTAAAAAAATTAACAAAACAAACAATAAAAATACAACAAAAATAAAAAAAAGTACAAAATAAATTAAAATAATTAAAAGGATAATCAGTAGGATAATGACCAGCCCAAGTTAACCAAAAAAAAACCCAAACAAAACATATAAAAAAAAAATACAAAAAACTATCCAAAATAGATTGATAACTTACAGACAAAACAAGAAAAACTAACACAAAAACAGAACTAAACATCAAAATTACCCCAAACAACTTATTAGGAACAGAACGCAAAATAGTAAAAGCAAACAAAAAATACCATTCAGGAACAACATGAACAGGACTAGCTATAGAGTCAGACTCAACAAAAATTATAGGATCACTCAAATTAAAAGAAAAATAAAGACTAAACAAAATCAAAAAAAAATAAAAAAAAACATCAAGACCATCCTTTAACCAAAAACTAGGAAAAAAATGAATTTTATCATAATCCCCATGACAATACAACCTAGAACTAGAACCAGTAAAATGCAAAAAAAATAAATGAATAACAACCAAAACCACTAAAAACCAAGGCAAAATAAAATGAACAGAATAAAAAAACTTTAAAGTATTCTCACAAACTCTAAAACTACCCCAAATTCATCAAACCAAATACTTACCTAAGTAAGGAATAGAAGTTATCAAACTAGTAATAACCACAGCTGCCCAATAACTTATTTGCCCTCAAATTAAAACATAACCAGTAAAAGCAATACCCATCAACAAAAAATAAATAACAATACCACTCAACCACACTCCAACAAGACGATACCTACCATAAATCAACCCCTTAAAAATATGCAAATAAACAAACAAAAAAAACATAGAAGCTCCATTAGAATGCATAATTCGCAACAGCCAACCCAAATTAACCTCAAACATAATATACTGAACGGACCTAAAAGCATCCCCAGCAGTATAATAAAAAGTCAAAAAAAAACCAGTTAAAATCTGAGACATCAACATAATACCTAACATACTTCCAAAATTCCACATATAACTCAAAGTAAAACTAGCAGGCAAAAAAATTAAAGAATTAAAAAAAACAACAACCTTGGAAATAATCTTTTGATCCAAAAACAAAAATTTTAATTAAACTAAATCCAAAAAAAAAATATAATTCTAGCTGATCCGTAATCAGATATAGTAAATCTATTTTATATTTTTAACCCTCTACAAACTACGCATAAAACCCGAACCATTAAGAGCAAACCTAACTAAAACCAAAAACAAAAATAAAACAAAAACAATCCAAAAAACATAATAATAATTAAAATCATAACACAAAGACAAAAAATTAAAATCATAAAAAAACAAAAAAAAATCAAAATCCAAAACAAAAACAAAAAAAAAACTAACTAAAAACAGAAAAAAAAAAAAATAATAATTATAACGAAAAACAAAATTAGTCATACTACAAAAATAAGTCAACAAAGAAAAAATACCACTAAAAAAAATCAAAACAATAAAATAAGAATACCAAACATGAACACCCAAAGACATATAACAACTCATAGAAAGAATACCCAAACATATCATAACACAACTTTTCAAAGGATCCCAATCTAAAAAACTTAAACAAAAAAACACAAAAGCAAATAAAATCCTAACATAAAAAAAAACAAACAAAAAAATTAAAAAACCAAAACTAATAAATTTCATAACTTCAAATAGAACAAAATCTTCAGTTTTGAAAACTAAAAGTTTAAAAATTTAACCTACATCTACAAAGACTACTTACTATGATAACCATATCCAATACGACGATAACCATACGAAGGAACATCCTTACTAACAACCTTCCAATGAAGACCTATAATAAAAGCTTCCTCAGTAAAAGAATCAGGTAAAGGAGGAACATTTAAAACATAAGCCGGACTATGAAAATTATAAAAAGAAATACCCAAAAAACGAGAAAAAAAAATAGAATCAATCAACAAATAATTAAACAAAATAAAACCAACAAAAGTAATAACAGACCCCAAAGAAGAAACAATCTGAAAAGTAGAATAACAATCAGGATAATCCAAAATCTTACGAGGCATTCCTTGCAAACCCGCAAAATGCATAGGAAAAAATGTCATATTAGTACCAACAAAAAAACAAACAAATACAGCCATCATTAAAACACTATCAAAAGAAACACCATACATATATGGAAGCCACAAACAAAAACCACAAAAAATACCATAAACAGCACCTAAACTCAAAGTATAATGAAAATGAGCTACAACATAATAAGTATCATGCAAAATAATATCCAAACTAGCAGCACTTAAAATAATCCCTCTTAATCCACCAACAGTAAAAAGAAAAATAAAACTATAAGTCCAACACCACAAAGGCTGAAACTTTTGATTAGATCCAAAAAGAGTACCTAACCAATTAAAAATCTTAACAGCTCTAGGAATAGCAATAATTATAGTAGCAGCACTAAAATAAGTACGAGTATCAATATCCAAACCAGCCGTATACATATGGTGACCCCAAACAGAAGTCCCCAAAACAGCAATCCAAATAGAAGCAAAAGTCATCCTAGTTTGACCAAACAAACGATCCTTATCAGTCAAAAATAAAACTGCCTCCCTAATAATACCAAAAACCGGTAAAATAATAACATAAACCTCGGGATGACCGAAAAACCAAAACAAGTGCTGATACAACAAAGGATTACCACCTTTTTTAGTATCATAAAAAGAAGTACTAAAATTACGATCCAACAACAAAAATAACAAAGACCCAGCTAAAACAGGAACAGATAATACTAATAAAAAAGAAGTTAAATAAGAAGTCCAGACAAACATACTAATTTGATCTAAAGTCACAGCAGTAGAACGCATATTTTGAGTAGTAACCATAAAATTAATAGCACCCAACAAAGAACCAACACCAACAGTATGCAAACCCAAAACTATAGTATCCAAAGATAACTCAGGCTGACCCTCTACTCTAAGAGGAGGATAAAAAGTTCAACTACTACCAGGACCGCCTCCAATAAAAAAAGACTGATAAACCATCAACAAAGATACAAAAGTAAACCAAAAAGACAAAGCGTTAATTCGAGGAAAAGCCATCTCTGGAGCCCCCAACATCAAAGGCAACATCCAATTACCAAAACCACCAATCAAAATAGGCATAACCAAAAAAAAAATCATCAAAACACCATGCATAGTAAGAACAGAATTATATACTTGACCATTACCAAAAAACAAATAACCCCCAGGACTAGATAACTCAAAACGAATCAATATAGACAACAAAGAACCACCCAAACCAGCTCAATAACCTAAAACAATATAATAAGTACCAATAGTTTTATGATTAACAGTATTAATAATACTCTGCTTCATATCATTACCAAAAGTCATTCCACAAAAAATATTCATACTAAATAACAAAAACAAACCAAAAAAAATTATACATCATAAAAACCAAAGGCAAACAAACAACACTACGACCATCACAAACAAAGCTAACCTTACAACCAATAAAAAAACAAACCAATATATAAATAGAATAATAAAATGAAACCAAATAATAAAAAAACAAAAACAAAAAACTCAAATAAAAAATAGAACTAAAAAAATTCAACATCAAATACTCAGAAAAAAAAGACATAGAAACAGGAAAACCAAAATTAGAAACCATAGTCAAACAAAATATCAAACAAAACAACATACTAACATTAAAATAACCACGTAAATAATAAATCAAACGACTATTAGCAATATGGTAAAACTCACCAATAAAATAAAATATCAAAACCGAAGTATAACCGTGAGACAACATCATAACCAAAGCCATAGACTTACCATAATAAACCATACTCACCTCAGAAAGCAAAACAAAACCTATATGACAAATTGAAGAATAAGCAGCTAAAGACTTACAATCACTCTGAACTACACAAATAAAAGAACAAAAAACTATACTAACCAAAGAAAAAAACAGTAATAACTCAAAACCAAAAAAATTCAAAGACTTACTAATACGATAAACACCAGCCCCGCCTAACTTCAACATAACTCCAGCCAAAATCATACTAGTACTAGTAGGAGCCTCAACATGAACCTTAGGCAATCACACATGAAAAAAATAAACAGGAAACTTAACTAAAAAACACAAACTTAAAAGAAAAATAAACTCATAAGAAACAAAAAATTCATAATAAACAAAATTCAAAAAAAAAAAAACATTACTATATAAAAACAAATAAGGTATACCAAAAAACAAAGTATAAAAAATCAAATAATAACAAGCACTAACCTTCTCCACCTGACGACCATAACCTAACAAACAAAACAAAACAGGCACTATAGTCAACTCATAAAAAACATACAACATCAAAAAACTACCAGAATAGAAAAAACAAATACTAAAAAACACAACAAGACAACTATAAAAAACCAAACTACCTAACACCTCGGAAACACAAATAAACCCCATAACAAAAACACTCATAAAAGACAAAAAAACAAAATTAAAAGAATCAAAAAAAAACAAACAACCACATCAAGAATAATCTAAAAAACCAAACAAAACAAAAAACATAAAAAAAATAAAAAACAAAAAGGGACTAAAAAAAAATAATAAAACAACAAAAAAAAACAAGTACAACAAACTGATAACAATCCTCTAATTACAAATTAGAAATTTTAAAAAATTAAACTAAAACAGCCAAAACAAACTAAAAACAAGACAACAATCCAACACAAAACAATACATAAACAAAATAATCATAATACTTAAAACCAAAATTAAAACCCAACATAGAAACTAAAAAAAACAAATAACCAACACCTAAAGACATCAAAGGCATAAAAAACAATAAAAACAAATAATAAAACCCAACGAAAAAAGAAGAACCAAACAACAGAAAAACTTTCAAAAAAAAAGTAATACTCAAAGGAACGTTAAAAAAAAACATCAACATCTCTAACCTCAAAAAACCAAAAACACCCCCGTAAACATAAGAAATAACAAAAAACAAAACAAAATAATAAAAAAAAAAAAAAACAAATACCTCATTAAAAGAAAAAATACCCAACAACAACAACCAATTAAAAGACTCAGCAGAACCAACGACAACCAAATCACAATAACTACGCAACAAAAAAAACTGAAAATAGCAAAAAATCATACCAAAAAACAAAAACATAAAAAAAAAATCACTACAAAAATTAACCAAAACAACAAAGTAAGGCAACTTCTGCAAAGTCAAAAACCATAAAACAAACCACTTACTTAAACCACCCAAAACACTAAAAAGCCAAAAATGAAAAGGAGAAGAACCAGACTTCAACATAAGCAACAAAAACTGCAACTTCCAACCATCAAAAACTAAAAAATAATAACCACAAACCTCTTGAATAACATAATAATTAACTAAACAACTAGTAAAACCCATACCACTACCAGCAATAAAAATAAAAACAAAAGTACAAATAACGAAAACCCTTCACCACACAATACAGTCAAAAACACAAAAATTAACAAAACTCAAAAATAACATAAAAAAAAAAACAAAAAATAACAAAATAGACGAGAACAACCTCAAAATCAGTTTAGAAAACTAACAAAAAATCTACCAATAATAAAAAATCTTTTAATCGAAAATTAAAAATAATAAAACTTATACTAATATTAC